TGCTCGAGTTATTATATATATCATGAGCAATACGGAAATGGATCGAGTAATCTCTTCCTTTATCCAAGAAAAAGCATTTCTAGTTTGCATGGTCCAATCATTGATCCTGAAAATTTCTACAATAAGATTAGGTAGGTTACTGGCATCGTTCCCTATCCATGAATCTGCTATTTACTGAAATAATTTTCCTAGAATATAGGAAGAATACGAGTAGAAAGAAAAAAAATTAGTAAATTTTGGAATGTTTAGCTTTTATATACAAAAAAACAAACTTTATAATTGGATCAGTGGATCGTTTTTTCAGTCATTCATAGAATGATAAATCACTACAAGTGAGGGAGATACGCGATTTAAATAACGGAAAATCCAATATTTAAAAATAGTATCTAAAATGACTGGAAAAGTGGAAACAAGACCAGATATAATTTGCTCATTCTGAGTAAACCCAAAATCTTTATAGACAGAACCAATTATTAGTTCCCAACCATGAGTCGAATGGAATCCTATACATAAATCAGTTAACAAAAGAATCGAAAAAGCTTTTATTGTGTCACTTAAGTTATATAGGAATTCTTGAACCCAAGAGTTAAGAATAATGAGTTCTTGATTACCCAGAATAGAATAACCACTTAGAATAAAGAAACAGATTATATTTGTCGAGAAGTGCAAAATCGTATGGATACGATCTTGGTTGTGTGTCTTGATCAATTGGATGGTTTCTTTGTAGATTCCCATACGAAGGTTTTGTAAACGTGTTTCCGGGTATTCCTTTAACATTTCATCCAAGAGGAACAGTTCCTCAAATTCTATGAATTTCTTTAAAATACTTTTTTCTTGAATGATATTCAAGAAAATTTCGGATTGTTTAGTATTCCACCAATTAGTAAACCAAGATTCCATACATTTATTAAATGTAAAAGAAATGCCCCAGGGCAAAAAGACTATAGATGTAAGACATAGAAGGGGAATGAATACTTTCTTTTTTGCCATTTTTCGTCTTTAATGAACTCAGCTTCATCTCATTTGTCAACTCTATATGATAATAATCTTTCTATCAAGCATAAGTTCTATTACAAGTCATAGAACCTATATATTCGAATCTATTCCCGCTTTTTTTATTTGTAATTCGGAAGTTAGTTTTTGCCTTGAATTTCTAATAAAAAGAATACAGAAATCAAAGAAGAAAACGAAAGAATCCACTGCCAATTCGAATGAAGAAAAAAAATATTGTTTCAAAAGCTATCAATTAAAAATAATTTTGAAAAATAAATGCTTTCTTAGGGAAAAACATTTATTTTTCGAAATTATTTTTATCAAATTTCCATTGGTACACGCAAGAATATGGACAAGTCCCAAGCTTTTTGTGCAACTTTGCGTGGAGTCCTATAATAATCATCAATAGGAGTCAAGGGAATGGCTCCCTGTTCTCTGGTTTGCATATAAAGGACACCATTACGATACCTACTATCTTTTTTAGTTTCTATTTGACTTTGTATTATGAGGGACTGAATATCGTCCATACGGACTCGGATAAAAATACGACGATTTTTTCCAGGAAATCCGTAACGAAAAAAACACACCATTTTATTTTTTTTATCGAAAAAATCATAACCACTACCCACATTCCAAAAAATTAGAAGCCACCAAGAAAAACTTAGAAAGAGACCCGCGGTTCCATAGAAAGTCATCGTGGCCCCTTGTGGCAAAAAAGGAACTAGCTCAGGCTCAAACTCCGACGAAATGAAAGATAACAAATTCCTGCCATAATAACTGGAAGCTGAAATCAATAAAACCCCTAATGAACCTAAAAGAATGAAAGAAGCCCAGAAGAAATCGCTTGGTTTTCGAGACCCCGTTACAATGTCGATCCATGCGTCTTCTGAGCGCCAAACATGTTCTGACTCCCAAGTCATATTTTATCCTCCTTATTAAGGCTTATATGATATTAGTATCTTCCTTTTCTTTCTTTTGTTTTTTAATGGAATAGTTATTTAAAAATAGAATAACAAAGCCAAGTCAAATTCATTTGACTTTATCTAAAAAAATAAATGAGATTTGTCCCTACTGCCCGTATCTAAAAAATCTTGTTTTTTTGAACATGAAGAAATAAAGAAGCCATTGCAATTGCCGGAAATACTAGGCCCACTAAAGGAACAAAAATGGAAGGTAAGTTTATCATAAAAAGGGTACCTCGATTTAATATTTGTACCTGTTATTTTGATTGTTATATTAATTTCATATTTTGATTACTCTTATATATATTGTAATAAATATAGTCTATAATCACTAGAATTCATATAGACTTATACTAAGTATATTTACAAAATTATACTAAGTATAGCTAAATGACTATATATGGATAACATATATTCTATATATATTATTCTATACTCTATATATTGAGTATACATATGAGTATACATAATATATATAGAATATAATAAATCAATAATAAAAGAAAAAAAAAATTGAAAAATATTTATTACTAAAGAACATTATTAAAGAATAGAATAAAAAAAAAGTACAAATCGAATCCAATAATAATTATAAGGAATGTAGAACTAAATAACTGGATGAATTTAGCCCTCTATTTCTACAAGAAACGTGTGTATGATAATATAACTTTTTATTATTCTTAGGATTTTTCTATTAATATCTTATTAGTTTGCTCTTGTGTGTTCTAATTTGATTTTTGTCTCATAATTTATTTTATTTGAAGTTAAAAAAAAAAAAAGAATTTTAGGCTCTGCTTGATTTTTCATTTTGAGTCAAAGGAAAGAAAGCGTGGAGTTGAAATAACTCACTTAGAACCTCCTTTAAAGGATTACGTGGTACGATTGAATCAAATAAGCCCTTTTGGAATAAAAATTCAGCCGATTGTGAACCTTCGGGTACTTCCTTATTCAACGTTTGTTCAATTACTCTTTTACCCGCAAATGCAATGTAAGCATTTGGTTCGGCAATAATGATATCCCCCAACATGCCAAAACTAGCTGTCACCCCCCCAGTAGTAGGAGATGTAAGGATCGATACATAGAATAATTTTTGATTGATTTGATAATCATATAAAGCAGAAGATATTTTAGCCATTTGCATCAAGCTCAAACTTCCTTCTTGCATACGCGCTCCTCCGGACGCACATACTAGAATAAGAGGTAAAAGTTGATTGCTAGCATATTCGACCAACCGAGTGATTTTCTCACCCACTACGGATCCCATACTACCCCCCATAAACTGAAAATCCATAATACCAATTGCTACAGGAATACCGTTTAGTTGACCTGTGCCTGTTTGAACAGCCTCCCTTAATCCTGTCTTTTTTTGATAAGAATCAATACGATTTTTATAAGGTTCCTCTTCCGAATGAAATTCTATGGGATCTACAGAGACCATGTCTTCATCCATAGGATTCCAAGTACCTGGATCAATCGAAAGTTCGATTCTATCTGAACTGCTCATTTTCAAATGATATCCACAGTGTTCACAAATATTCATTTTTGATTTCAAAATTTTCTTATAATTTAATCCATAACAATTTTCGCATTCAATCCACAAATGCTTATATTTTTGAGTCTCATCGAGATCACTAGAACTTTCTCTTTTAGTAAAATCACTATCATTTGTCTCATTCGTGCTAGTTATTATACTAGCACTCTTGCTTTCACTACTATTTATGCCCTTACCACAAAAGTAACGATTAAAGTCACTATCATCTAAAATGTAACTATCAATACCGATTTGAGAACGAAGATAACTCTCAATGCAACTATTAATGTTATTATTCCAATTAGATTTAGTATCATACATGTAATGATTATCATCACTCTTAGAGCCATTCTCCAAATACCTAGAATTCTTATAACTAGAAAAAAAACTTTCTGGTTCATTTAGAAAAGAATGATCATTGTCAATCTCAAAAATTTGATTTTCAATAGCAAAATATATGGAATAACTCTTCCTATTCCTATCCCTAACTAAAAAAGTTTTATCAGATAGGAAATTCCTGATGTTCCTGATACCTACTAAATAATCAACATTGCTGTAACTAAAATTTTCACTATTCTTCCAACTATGAATGTTTTTATCCATATCAGTGAAAATTGGGGAGTCTTCACTTACATTGGTATTTTCAATAGGACCAAAACTCTCTATTGATTTACTTAAACCACACCTGTACTCTAACTCCCTAGTAAACAGCATAGAATTGAACCACCATTTTTCCATAGAAATTTTTTCCTCTATTTACATGACATGACAATTGATGAATAGTCATTCAATGAAAAATCATATAAATAGTTTATTTTTAATATCATATCTCATTTATTTACTATCAATAAAAAATTAGAATAAATATAAAATAAATATAATAAGTATATAAATCCAATATAATATATAGGGTTAATAACTGATAATAATAACGAGCAAGTGGGTATTAAAAAAAATGATTCTTTTTTTCATGAAAACTCGGAGTATTATTTCACTATATATGTCACTATATATGTGCTGGAATTTTTTTTCTATAAAAAAAATATTCGATTTTCAATGATTATATTTTTTAAATGAAAAAAGAAAGAAAAAAACCTCATTGGGGGTACTTACTGTATTTAAGGACCCAATGACTTCATTGAGTCATTATTAATTTCTTTTTTCCCATATTATATTTTCTAATTATATCTTCTACCTCTATCCATTTTTGTAGTTTTTTTTTTTTTCATTTTGAAGATAGATAAAAATCGATTTTTATGGTTATAGAAAACAACATTCTATGTCAATAACAAGAAATAAAAAATTAGGTATGAATCGAAAAAAAAAAGGGGGTATAAAAGAGAAAAGAGTTCTAGTGGAACAGAACAAACGATGTCGAGCCAAGAGCACCCCGATTTCTATATAATAGATTCTATCTACTAGAAATAATGGCGGGTGTTAGAATCCACAGCTAATCTAATCATGTCTTTTAAGTCGCACGTTGCTTTTTACCACATCGTTTCAAACGATGTTTTACCATAACATTCTTTTAGATCCGGTATGTAATTGATTCAATCTATATAATATATATATAATCTAATAATAATCTATATATAATCTAATAATAATGTATATATAATCTAATAATATATACTTTTGACTTCTAGATATATAACTGGACAATTTCATTTCTAAAGAAGTATAAAAAAAAAATTAAATTTCTTGAAAAAATAGAAAGAAATATGAAAGAATAATCAATATATTTATTTTACAATTAAATGATTAAATAAAATGATTAAAATAAGATTACAAAAAAAAACAAAAAAATCGAGTCTATTTTGAATCTAGATCTACATATTAAAAAGCGACTCGATTTAGATTAGAGACGAATGATTCAAAAAAATCAAGGGTCATCTTTATTCTGATATACAATTTGTATTCAAATAGGTATATATCATGAATATATGTGATCTGGGACGGAAGGATTCGAACCTCCGAATAACGGGACCAAAACCCGCTGCCTTACCGCTTGGCCACGCCCCATTGTCGATTCGACACTAATAAACACTATTATTGGTTGTTCGTCAATTCCAGTTCCAAAATTATTCTCTATTATTCTCTAGAGAATTAGAGAATAAATTGTTGCTAGGATTTTGATTTGATATGCTTAGATATCAAATTAAACTGAATTTATTGATCATTACATTAAATTCAATTAAGATATTGTATGAAAGTATGATTTCTTCGATTTTTTATTTCAGAATGAAAAGATTTTGAACTGGATAAGTTCAAATCAAAAAAGGATTTTGGGGTCGGATCTTATTTGATCCATTTTTTTTTAGTTTGATTACTCATTTATTCATATTCATTCATATCTATAATGAATATGAATAAATATTCATGATAAATATGAATTCAATATTCGAATTATTTAGATTTACATTATTATTATTATCCATTTTTTTGAATTATTTTCTAGTATATTATTACATACTATATATATATTTCTTTAGAATTCTTTTATTTTTTCTTTTTTATTAAATTCTTAATAAAAAAGTCTAACGTAATCATATAATATATATATAATAAAACACAATAAAAATGAAAATTCGAATTCAAAAAAAGAAAAAATACAATTAATTTTCTTAAAGAACAAAATTTTTGTTATGCTTAATATCTTTAGCTTGGTCTGTATTTGTATTCATTCCGCCCTTTATTCAAGTAGTTTTTTATTGGCGAAATTGCCTGAAGCCTACGCTTTTTTGAATCCAATTGTAGATATTATGCCAGTAATACCCTTATTCTTTTTTCTCTTAGCTTTTGTTTGGCAAGCTGCTGTAAGTTTTCGATAAGGTCTTTAATTTGAATAATGTCCTAAAAAAATTCAAAATTTATTCGAAAACAAAAATTCAAACATTTTAACAATTTATAAGATCAGATAAGTCTTACAGTGTGAATCCTTGATTCCAATATGAAAATTTTTGGATAGACAAGAAAAAATCCGGACCATCTTATCCGTTTTTTCCATTAAGAAATCCAAATCCTATTATTAGATTTGAGTCCACCACCAATACCTAGATCTCGATTGTGGATATGAAATAAAATTTTTGGTAATAGTAATTATTGGTAATAAAAGGTTCGACTCTTACTACAAATCAATTTCCGAATTTTTTTTCTATTTCCTCGAATCGAAATCACTTCATTTCTTAGAAACTTTGTATCAAAGAAAACATAATGTGAAATAGAAGAGAATCTATTCTCTTTCTCTGTCGTTTTTTTTAATTATCTTGGAGATTTTGTAATGCTTACTCTAAAACTATTTGTTTACACGATAGTTATATTCTTTGTTTCTCTTTTCATCTTCGGATTCCTATCTAACGATCCAGGACGTAATCCAGGACGTGAAGAATAAGAAAATATTTTTTGTTTTATGTGTTTTCCTTACTTGTGCTGGATTTTGAAATATTTTTTGTTTTTCTATCTATGTTACATCTTTAACTAGTAAAAAAAAAAATGAAACAAACAAGGAAGGAAAAAAAGAAGCTCCATAAGTTCAAACGAAAAAAATAACAAATCATCAATCAACGGAAACGGAAAGAGAGGGATTCGAACCCTCGGTACAAAAATTCGTACAACGGATTAGCAATCCGACGCTTTAGTCCACTCAGCCATCTCTCCCCAATAAAAAAATTGAATTATTATGTTTATGTTACATCGCATAAACAAAAAGAAAAGATAGGGCTTGAAAAAAAGCCTTCTTTACATCTTATTTGATTGATATCTTATCTCTTTTTTTTCTATTTGATTTCTATTCATTATTATATATTCTATATAAAAAAGAATATATTATAATATATATTTAATAATTATATATATATTTAATTCTATTTTATTTTATAGTTTTTTTTATACAGCCAGAGCCCAGCTAGGTACTGGCATGGCTCTTTTTTCCCATGAATCCTGGATAACAATGATTTATTTATTTTGAATGTATTTGATTTTTATTAATTTAAACATGATTAAACATAAATCAAA